AATAGAATGCCTGATAAAAGGACTATCTTGATAGGATAGATTATGTAGATTCCTACTTCTATTAAATTTACATACTTTTATCCAACAAAATTTTATCTTACCTCAAAGTTCTTTAGATAAATAAAGAACTTTTCCCGGCAAAGAGACTCTAAAAGAAAAGTTCTTTAGGTGAATAAAGAACTTTTCCCGGCAAAGAGACTCTAAAAGAAAAGTTCTTTAGGTGAATAAAGAACTTTTCCCGGCAAAGAGACTCTAAAAGAAAAGTTCACTCTAAAAGAAAAGTTCTTTAGGTGAATAAAGAACTTTTCCCGGCAAAGAGACTCTAAAAGAAAAGTTCTTTAGGTAAGTATAAAGACCATATTCGAGTATCTTAAACAATCTCAATTGCTTAAGATACTGAAAGTAATTTGCAGAAGCTTTGACCTCAAGGTGCTGGAAATGATTTGCAGAAGCTTTGACCTCAAGGTGCTGGAAATGATTTGCAGAAGCTTTGACCTCAAGGTGCTGGAAATGATTTGCAGAATAAGCTATTTAATCAATTTTTTTTAGTACAAATATATCTAATAGACTTAAACTATTTCCTAAGATATCAAAAATCTTTATACATCATATACTAAGATATAAAAAGATAAGCTAAATAAGCTAATGGGTTCATACCCCATTTATAAAGGTCTTAATCCTTTTCTTTTTAATAAAAAAATTATATAAACTTATATTTTATAGAACTATAATTACTAGAACTATTATCTCTATCTCAGCCCTTTCTTGGTTTACTGCATGAGTAGGCCTTGAAATTAATCTTCTCTCAATTATACCATTAATAAAACAACTTAAAAATACCTTCTCTTCAGAAAGAACTATTAAATACTTTATTATTCAAGCAATAGCTTCCTCTCTACTTTTATTTTCTATCATTATTTTTACTAACTCTAAAGAATATTCTATTGAATTAACTATATCTATCTCTATACTCATAAACTCAGCCTTACTTTTAAAAATAGGAGCTGCCCCCTTTCATTTTTGATTCCCAGAAGTAATTAGAGGGCTAAATTGAGAAATAGCCTATATCTTAATAACCTGACAAAAAATTGCTCCAATAATTTTATTATCCTACTCAACCTATATGCCAAGATTTTTAGCTATGATTATCATTCTTTCATCATTAATTAGAGGAATTCAAGGAATCAATCAAACTTGTATCCGAAAAATTCTTGCTTATTCTTCAATTAATCACGTAAGATGAATAATTTCTGCCCTACTTAATTCTACAACAATTTGATTATACTACTTCTTAATTTATTCTATCATTAATACTAATATTATTATTATCTTATCTAAATATAATATTTTTTTTACAAGTCAACTAAGAAAATTATTTTCATTTAATAAAAAATTAAAATTTTTATTTATATTAAATTTCTTATCTTTAGGTGGTCTACCTCCATTCTTGGGATTTTTCCCTAAATGGTTAGTAATCAATTTTATAGTTAAAAATAATTTATACTCTATCGCTATTATCTTAATTATCTTTACCTTACTATTATTATATATATATATCCGAGTAACTTTTTCATCTTTCTCTATTAACTCTGAAGAATCTTTAATCAAAAATTTTAATAAAATTTCCTTTATTCATTTCATAACTAATTTAATCTCCTTAATAGGACTAATTATTTGTACTATTTTTACTAATATACTTTAAGAATTTAAGTTAAATAAACTATTGACCTTCAAAGTCAAAATTAGAAAAAAATTTCTAATTCTTAAATTATAATATTTTATATACCTTTAAATTTGCAATTTAAAATCCTAATTAGACTATATAATCTGGTAAAAGAAATATTTATTTCGTAAATAAATTTACAATTTATTGCCTAAACTCAGCCATTTTACCGAATAAATGACTTTACTCTACAAATCATAAAGATATTGGAACATTATATTTTATTTTTGGGGCTTGATCAGGAACAGTAGGAACCTCCTTAAGAATATTGATTCGAGCTGAACTTGGAAATCCAGGCAGATTAATCGGAAATGATCAAATTTATAATTCTATTGTTACAGCCCATGCTTTTATTATAATTTTTTTTATAGTAATACCTATCATAATTGGCGGATTTGGTAACTGATTAGTACCATTAATACTTGGAGCACCAGATATAGCTTTCCCTCGATTAAACAATATAAGATTTTGACTTTTACCACCCTCTTTAACTCTATTATTAATAAGAAGAATTATTGATAAAGGTGCTGGAACAGGCTGAACCGTCTATCCTCCTCTATCATCTAATATTGCACATGAGGGAGCTTCTGTAGATTTAGCAATTTTTAGACTTCATATAGCAGGAATTTCTTCAATTCTTGGAGCAATTAATTTTATTTCTACTATTATTAATATACGATCACCTGGAATAAAACTTGAACAAATATCTCTATTTATTTGAGCCGTAAAAATTACAGCTATCTTACTACTACTTTCATTACCAGTTCTAGCTGGTGCTATTACTATATTATTAACTGATCGAAATATCAATACCTCATTCTTTGACCCAGCTGGTGGGGGAGACCCAATTTTATACCAACACCTATTCTGATTTTTTGGTCACCCAGAAGTTTATATTCTTATTCTTCCGGGATTTGGGATAATCTCTCACATTATTAGACAAGAAAGAGGAAAAAAAGAAGCCTTTGGAGTACTGGGAATAATTTATGCTATACTTGCAATTGGTCTTCTAGGATTTGTAGTTTGAGCCCATCATATATTTACTGTTGGTATAGATGTTGATACTCGAGCCTATTTTACCTCAGCTACTATAATTATTGCTGTGCCTACAGGAATTAAAATTTTTAGATGGTTAGCAACCTACCATGGAGCTCAAATTTCTTTTAATCCATCTTCTCTTTGATCATTAGGTTTTATTTTTTTATTTACCATAGGAGGCCTAACAGGTGTAGTCTTAGCCAATTCTTCTATTGATATTATTCTCCACGATACTTACTATGTAGTCGCCCATTTTCATTATGTTCTATCAATAGGAGCTGTATTTGCTATTTTAGCAGGAATCGTACAATGATTCCCCCTATTCACAGGATTAACCTTAAACAATAAATTTTTAAAGACTCAGTTTTTTACTATATTTATTGGTGTAAATTTAACCTTCTTTCCTCAACATTTTCTTGGTCTTAGAGGAATACCCCGACGTTACTCAGATTACCCAGACTCATTTACCATATGAAATATTATTTCATCAATTGGAAGATTAATCTCTTTAATTGGAGTATTTTACTTTATTTTTATTTTATGAGAAGCTTTTTCTTCAAAACGTCTAAATTTAACAGCTTTAAATCTCCCCTCTTCTATTGAATGATTACAATTCTTTCCTCCCGCCGAACATAGATATAATGAATTACCTATAATTACAAATTTCTAATATGGCAGATTAGTGCACTGGACTTAAACCCCAAATATAAAGTTTAAACTTTTTTTAGAAATTTCAACATGAAAAACCTTACTATTACAAGATAGAGCATCCCCTTTAATAGAACAACTTATATTCTTTCATGATCATACTCTCTTAATTTTAATTATTATTACAATTTTAGTAGCACAAATACTAATTTCTATGCTATTCAATAAATTCACCCATCGTTATCTTTTAGAAGGACAGCTAATTGAAATAATTTGAACCATTCTTCCTGCTTTTATTTTAATTTTAATTGCCCTTCCTTCTCTTCGACTTCTCTATATCTTAGATGAAGTATATAACCCAATAATTACTGTAAAAGCAATTGGTCATCAATGATATTGATCTTATGAATATTCTGACTATAAAAAATTAGAATTTGACTCATATATAATTCCCACCAATGAATTAAAACCATTTAACTTCCGCTTATTAGATGTAGATAACCGACTAGTAATTCCTTTTAATTCACAAATTCGAATTATTGTAACATCTATAGACGTTATTCATTCATGAACAATTCCTTCCTTAGGAGTAAAAATTGATGGAACTCCAGGCCGATTAAACCAATCTAACTTTAATATTAATCGCACTGGTCTATTTTTTGGCCAATGTTCAGAAATTTGTGGAGCTAACCATAGATTTATACCTATTGTTATTGAAAGAATTTCCTCTAAATACTTTTTAAACTGAATTAATTCATCTAATTAATCATTAGATGGCTGAAAGCAAGCACTGGTCTCTTAAACCATTCTATAGTAAACTCGCACTTACTTCTAATGAAAAATTTAGTTAAACTATAACATTAGCTTGTCAAGCTAAAATTATTAATAATTAATAATTTTTAATTCCTCAAATAGCACCAATAAGTTGATTAACTTTATATTTATTTTTCTCTTTTTTATTTCTTATATCAATAATTTTAAATTATTATATGTTTTTATACTCACCTAAAACTAAACTTCTTAAAGAAAGAAAGAAAATTATTAATTGAAAATGATAGCTAATTTATTTAGAACCTTTGAACCTACAACTTATACATACTTCTCTTTAAATTGAACTAGATCTATAATTTTATTTCTAATTATTCCACCAATATATTGATTAATTCCATCTCGAATAAATATACTTTGAATTAAAATTATTCTAACTCTTCATAATGAGTTTAAAATTTTAATTAAAAATAAAAATTATAAGGGAAGAACAATCTTTTTTACTAGACTATTTACTTTTATTATACTAAATAATTTTCTAGGCCTATTTCCATACATTTTTACAAGATCAAGACACCTAAATTTTACTTTAACTTTAAGATTACCCCTATGATTAAGATTCTTTATTTTTGGCTGATTTAAAAATACTACCCTCATATTTGCCCATCTTGTTCCTCAAGGTGCTCCTAATATTCTTTTACCATTTTTAGTCATTATTGAATCTATTAGAAATTTCATTCGACCTGGAACATTAGCTATTCGATTAACTGCTAATATAATTGCAGGCCATTTATTAGTTACATTACTAGGAAACTCAGGTTCTTCTTTATCTCTAGGACTTTTAAATATCCTAATTATTGTCCAAATTGCTCTTCTAGTTCTAGAATCTGCTGTTGCTATTATTCAATCTTATGTATTTTCTATTTTATCTACACTATATTCTAGAGAAGTAAATTAATGAAACTTACCCAAAATCACCCCTATCATTTAGTTGATCAAAGTCCTTGACCCTTATTAGGATCATTAAGTGTATTTTCATTTATAATAGGATTAATTAAATGATTTCATTTTCATGAAAGAAATTTATTACTTTTTAGAACATTTACTAACCTTCTTATTATATTTCAATGATGACGAGATATTGTTCGAGAAAGAACATTTCAAGGACACCACACATTAAAAGTTACTCTAGGACTACGCTGAGGAATAATCTTATTCATTATTTCTGAAATTTTTTTCTTTTTTGCATTTTTCTGAGCTTTCTTTCATGCTAGACTAGCCCCAAGAATTGAATTAGGTTTAAATTGACCCCCAAAAGGAATTAAACCTTTTAATCCTTTAGAAATTCCTCTACTTAATACCCTAATTCTACTATCTTCAGGACTTACAATTACATGAGCTCACCATAGAATCATAGAAAATGATTACAATCAATCCCTTCAAGGGTTATCATTAACAGTACTCCTAGGATTTTACTTTACAATTCTTCAAGGATTTGAATATTTAGAAGCTCCCTTCACAATCGCAGACAGTGTTTATGGTTCTACCTTTTTTATAACTACAGGATTACATGGACTTCATGTAATTATTGGATCAACCTTTCTTTTCGTTTGTTTAATTCGCCTATTTTATAACCATTTCTCTTCAACTCACCATTTTGGATTTGAAGCTGCCGCATGATACTGACACTTTGTAGATGTAGTATGACTTTTCCTTTATATTTCTATTTATTGATGAGGTAGATAATTATTTATATAATATAAATATTATATTTGACTTCCAATCAAAAAATCTAGAATTCTAGTATAAATAATAAAATATATTTTTTATCAAAGATTAGTAATTATTTTAATTTTACTTATTTTATTAGTTATTCTAAATCTATGTTCAAAAAAAACTTTTAGAGACCGAGAAAAAAATAGTCCATTTGAATGTGGATTTGATCCTAAAAATTTAGCTCGATTACCCTTTTCCTTACAATTTTTTTTAATTGCAGTAATTTTTGTAATCTTTGACGTTGAACTAACTCTCCTTCTTCCAACTATTATAATCACAAAAATTTCTAAACTTTTTAATATTTCAATTACAATATATATCTTTATTTTAATTTTAATCTTTGGACTATTCCATGAACAAAATCAAGGTTCACTTAATTGAGTAAAATAGGATAATAGTTAAATTAACGTTTAAGTTGCATTTAAAAAATATTGGTATACCAATTTATCTTAAATAAGAAGCAAACAATTGCATTTAGTTTCGACCTAAAAATTTGATTAATATAATCCTTATTTACATTAATTGAAACCAAATAGAGGTATATCACTGTTAATGATAAAACTGAGATCTTCTCCAATTAAAGAATCAAAATAAAGATTAAGCTTCTAACTTATATCTAAAGCAGATAAATACTGTTTATGATTCTTCAATCAATTTATATAGTTTAAAAAAAACCTTACATTTTCACTGTAAAATTAGATAACTTAATCTTATAAATATTTAAAAATAAAATTTATTTCCTTAGCATCTTCAATGCTATGCTCTTTATAAGCTATTTAAATATAAAATAAATATTATAAATAAAATAAATAATAATATTAACAATAAAAATATTTTTAAATGATTTATAGATAATAATTGTATAAACTTAGAAATTTTTATTAACAAATTAAACATATTTTTTCTTCCATAATACTCTATTCATCCATTATCAAATTTCTTTATATATAATTTTCCACATTTTAGAAAATATGAATTTAGACCTAATGTTGATAAAATAGGTATATTTCATATATTAGCCAAAAATATTGAAATATTGTATAATTTAAAAGATTTATTATTATAATAATGTTTTATACAAGAAATTTCATATCCTAAAAAGGCCCCTAATAAAATTATAATAACAGTTATTAACTTTATTAACCTAGGAAGAATAATAAAATAAGGAGTTGGAAATAATAATCAACCTAAAATTCTACCCTTAATAATTACTAAAAATACTAATCCTATTATTCCCTTTAATATAACCTTATTATTACCATCACTTAAATTTGATAAAATTAAATAATTAAAATCCCCAAAATTTAAATAATAAGATACACGAATAGAATAAGAAACTGTTAAACCAACTGATACATAAAAAATCAAATAAACTAAAATTCCCACATTTCTTATTGATAATAATTCTGCTACTAAATCCTTAGAATAAAATCCAGATAAAAATGGTAAACCACATAAAGCAAAATTTCTAATATTAAAACAAGCACAAGTTAAAGGCATAAATTTAATAATACCCCCTATACGTCGAATATCTTGAAAATTACCTAAATTATGAATAATAGCACCAGCACATATAAATAGTAATGCTTTAAATAAAGCATGAATTAATAAATGAAAATATGCTAAATCTCTTTCTCCAATACATATAATTGTAATTATTATCCCCAACTGTCTTAATGTTGATAAAGCAATAATCTTCTTTAAATCATATTCAAAATTAGCCCCTAAACCAGCCATAAATATAGTCAACAAAGAAAAAAACAATAAAACTAAAAATACTTGATTAGAATACAAAGAACTAAAACGAAATAACAAATAAACCCCTGCCGTAACTAGTGTAGAAGAATGTACTAAAGAAGACACTGGTGTAGGAGCAGCCATAGCCGCTGGAAGTCAAGAAGAAAACGGAATTTGAGCTCTCTTAGTCATAGCCGCTAAAATAACTAATAACCCAACTAAAATTATTACAATATTATTTTTTATAAACTCTAAATAATTTAAAAAATTTCATCTACCAAAATTAATTATTCAAGAAATTCTAATTAATAGGGCTGCATCACCAATTCGATTTATTAAAGCTGTCAATATTCTTGCATTATATGATTTTACATTTTGATAATAATTTACTAAAGCAAATGACACTAATCCTAATCCATCTCATCCTAATAAAATAGAAATTAATCTAGGTCTTAAAATTATAAGCATCATTGAACAAACAAATAATACTATTAACCAAATAAAACGTTTTAATTTTTTATCTCCATATATATATTCATCTCTATACTTAATAATTAAAGAAGAAATAAAAAAAACAAATCTCATAAATATTAAAGAAACCCAATCTAAAAAAATTATATAAACAATAGATGAAGAATTAATACTTATAATATTATACTCAATACAAACTTCTATATTATAAATTAAAAAATACAACCTAGATAAAAATAAACTATTAGAAAAAAATATAAAAACTAAAAATTGAATATTACATATTAAAAAAATTACTTAAAATAAAAACTCTTATATCTTTAATCCCACAAATTAATATTTTTATTAAACTATTTAAGTCTAAATTCCTAAAATAAATAAATCAGACTTTAAAATTAGTAAATTTAATGGAACTCAGTGTAAAAATAATAACAAATACTCTCGAATATTAATCTGATAAAAAGAATATAAACCTGAATAAAAATTTCCATGCTGAGTATATGTATATAAAAATAAAGAATAAGCTGCTCTATAAAAAACTAAAAAAAATAAAATAAACATACTAAATTTTCTAAATATAGATAAAGAATTAATTAATATAATCTCACCTAATAAATTTATTGAAGGAGGAGCTGCTATATTAGAAGAACACAATAAAAATCATCATAATGATAAACTAGGTATAATATTCATAAAACCCTTATTTAAATAAATTCTTCGTCTATGTGTTCGTTCATAAGATAAATTTGCTAAACAAAATAATCCAGAAGAACATAAACCATGAGCTAATATCAAAATTAAACTACCTCAAAATCCTCATAAATTTATTGTTAAAATACCCCCTAAAGCTAGCCCTATATGAGAAACAGAAGAATAAGCAATTAATATTTTTATATCTCTTTGACGTAAACATATTATAGAAATAATAGCCCCACCAATTAAAGAAATTGTAATAAATAAAAAATTAATCTTTAACCCAACTTCCAAGAATAACTTTATTACTCGTAACAATCCATACCCTCCTAATTTTAATATTACTCCAGCTAAAATTATCGACCCAGAAATTGGGGCCTCAACATGAGCCTTAGGTAATCATAAATGAATAAAAAATATTGGAATCTTGACAAAAAATACTATATTTATACAAATATAAAGTATTCATCTATTAATAGATAAAAAAAAATAAAAGTCTAAAGTATTAAAAGTTCGATATAAATAAAATAAAGCAACTATTATAGGTAAAGAAACCAATAATGTATAAAACAATAAATATACCCCTGCTGAAATTCGTTCTGGCTGATTCCCCCATCCAATAATTAAAAAAAGAGTCGGAATTAAACTAATTTCGAAAAATAAATAAAAAATAAATAAATTTAAAGAACTAAAAGTTAAATACAATCTTAATATTAATATAATAATATTAAATAAAAACAATTCTCAATAATAATTTAATTTATACAAATTTTCTCTAGCCAAAATTATTAATGTACAAATCCAAAATCTCAACATAATTAAAGAAAAAGACAATAAATCAACTCCAAAATTAAAAGATAAAGAACAAAAAAATATCTTAAACCTTAATTTTATTATAAATAAAAATCTTATAATAAAAAAAAAAACTATTACTAATCAATAACTTGATAAAAAAACTAAAGGAATCATAAATATTAAACCTAAAATTATTATTATCATAAATTATCAAATATTATAATAAAATCTCTTCCATGAGTTCGAATTATTAAAATTAACAATGATAAACCTAATGCTCTTTCACAAACTCTCATAGATAAAAAAAATATTAATATAAAATACTCAAATATATATTGATTCAAATAAAATATAATTAATATATATAAAGATAAAACAATAGACTCTAAACTTAACAATATTAAAAGTAAATGTTTATACTTAGAAATAAATATAAATAATCTTCTCAAAAATAAACCTACTAAAGAATAAGAATAATAATACATTAACATTACAGTTTTAATAATTTAAAAAAAATACTGGTCTTGTAAACCAGAAATAAGATTTAATCTTTTAAAACTTCAGGAAAGAAGAAACCTTCATCTTTAATCTCCAAAATTAATATTTTTTAAACTATTTCCTGATATTTTAATATACTTATTTATTATAAACTGTACATTTTCAATTATTTTTATTTTTCTCATACACCCTCTATCAATAGGATCTATTCTACTAATTCAATCAATTGTTATCTCCCTAATTAGTGGATTTCTATATTTTAATTTCTGATTCGGGTATATTCTATTCTTAATTATAATCGGTGGAATATTAGTTATATTTATATATATAACAAGAATCGCTTCTAATGAAAAATTTTATATATCTAAAAAAATTTTTCTATTTATTTTAATTATAATAAGTATCAATACCTTTATATTTATCTTTATTGATAATTTCTTCTCTAATTTAATTTTATCTGATTCAGTTAACCTATTAATATCAAATAAAATAAATAATTTCACCCTAATGAAAATATTTAATTACCCCAATTATTTAATAATAATCCTTTTAATAGTCTATCTCCTTTTAACACTAATTGCTGTAGTAAAAATTACAGGTAAAAATTTAGGAACTCTGCGACAAAAATAAATGATAAAAAATTTAAAAAAAAACCCTCTAATTAAAATACTTAATTCTTCACTAATTTATTTACCCACTCCCTCAAATATCTCCTCTATATGAAATTTTGGTAGATTATTAGGCCTATGTTTAATTATCCAAATTTTAACTGGAATCTTCTTAGCCATACACTATTGCCCTAATGTTGAACTTGCTTTTAATAGAGTAGCACACATCTGTCGAGATGTAAATTATGGATGACTTCTTCGAACCCTACACGCTAACGGAGCCTCCTTTTTTTTTATTTGTTTATATACTCATATCGGACGAGGATTATATTATAGTTCATATTATCTAGTAGAAACCTGAATATCAGGAGTAACAATTTTTTTCCTAGTTATAGCTACAGCCTTTTTAGGATATGTTTTACCCTGAGGACAAATATCATTTTGAGGAGCTACTGTAATTACAAACTTAGTATCAGCTATTCCTTATTTAGGAACTACATTAGTCCAATGAATTTGAGGGGGATTTTCTGTTGATAACGCAACCTTAACACGATTTTTTACTTTCCATTTCCTTCTTCCATTTATTGTAACAGCCTTAGTAATAATTCATCTTATATTTCTTCATCAAACTGGTTCTAATAATCCTTTAGGGACAAAAAGAAATATTGATAAAATAATTTTCCATCCTTATTTTACCTTTAAAGATTTAGTCGGATTCTTAATTATAACTATACTATTAACAATTCTAACCTTACAAAGACCATATTTATTAGGAGATCCTGACAATTTTACACCAGCTAATCCCCTAGTAACCCCAGTCCACATTCAACCCGAATGATATTTCTTATTTGCCTATGCTATTTTACGATCAATTCCTAATAAACTAGGAGGAGTCATTGCCTTAGTTCTATCAATTGCAATCCTTTACTTATCTCCTTTTATTAATAAAAAAAACTATCAAAGAACTCAATTTTACCCAATAAATAAAATTATATTCTGATCACTTCTAACCATTGTAATTCTCCTTACATGAATTGGAGCACGACCAGTAGAAGACCCTTATATCATTACTGGCCAAATCCTCACTATTTTATACTTTTTTTATTATATCATTAATCCTTTAACAGCTAAATTTTGAGACTATCTTATTTACATAAAATAGTTAATGAACTTGTATAAGTATATACTTTGAAAGTATAAAAAAGAAGCTATAACCTTCTATTAACTTGTACTAAAAAAAATTAACTATAAAGAATAAGATATAACAATTAATCTTAATCCAAAATAAAACATAAGAAAATTCAAAGATACAGGTAAATATCTTTTTCATGCTAAATATATAAGTTTATCATATCGATAACGAGGTAAAGTACCTCGCACTCAAACTCAAAAAAAAGATACTAAAACCACCTTTAAAAAAAATAAAAAAGAATTCAAATTACCCCCTAAAAATAATATAGAACAAGCTATTCTTATAAATAAAATTCTAGCATACTCAGCCAAAAAAATTATAGCAAATCCTCCTCTTCTATATTCTACATTAAATCCAGAAACAAGTTCAGATTCCCCTTCCGCAAAATCAAATGGAGAACGGTTAGTTTCAGCCAAACTCGATACCAGTCATATAATTCTTAATGGTAATATTAAAAAAATAAATCAAATATATTCCTGATACTTTATTAACCTAAAAATATCAAAACTTAAAATTAAAAATAAATAAGATAGCAAAATTAAAACTAATCTTACTTCATAAGAAATAGTTTGAGCAACAGCTCGTATACTTCCCAATATAGCATAATTAGAATTAGAAGATCATCCAGCTATTATCACTGTATAAACCCCTAATCTTGAAATTCTTAAAAAAAATAAAATAGATAAATTAAAATTTAAATTAATAGAAAAAAAAGGTATACATATTCATAATAACAATGCCAAAAATAAATTTATTACAGGAGAAATATAATATAAACCTAAGTTAGCTATATAAGGAAAAGTTTGTTCCTTAGTAAATAATTTAATGGCATCTCTAAAAGGTTGTAATATACCAATAAATCCTACCTTATTAGGACCCTTTCGAATATGAATATACCCTAAAACCTTACGCTCTATCAATGTTAAAAAAGCAACGCCAATCAATACACACACTAACAAAATTAATCTTGATAAAAACATTAAAATAATATCTTTCACTATCAAGTATTATCTGTAAATAACTTTACATAAAAAGATTCTAAATCTATTGCACTAATCTGCCAAAATAACAATATAATTCTCTAAATAAATTATTAATTAAATATTTGGTCCTTTCGTACTAAAATATTTTAACTTTATAAAGATAGAAACCAACCTGGCTCACGCCGGTCTAAACTCAGATCATGTAAAATTTTAAAGGTCGAACAGACCTAATTTTTTAGCTTCTACACCAAAAATAAATTTTAATCCAACATCGAGGTCGCAATCTTTTTTTTCGATTAGAACTCTCAAAAAAAATTACGCTGTTATCCCTAAGGTAATTTTATCTTTTAATCTCTATATAAGGATCAATTATTCATAAATAAATGTAATTATTTAAAAAAAGTTAATTAAATTTTTCAATCACCCCAACCAAATACTATTCATATATAAATATTATAATTCTTAAAACTTTATATAAAAATAATATAAAACTCTATAGGGTCTTCTCGTCTTTTATATAAATTTAAGCTTTTTTACTTAAAAATAAAATTCTAATAAATTTAAATAGAGACAGCTATTTTCTCATCCGACCTTTCATACAAGCTTTCAATTAAAAAACTAATTATTATGCTACCTTTGCACGGTCAAAATACCGCGGCCATTTAATCTATTTCATCATTGGGCAGGCCAGACCTTAAATTATTATCAAAAAGCCATGTTTTTAATAAACAGGTGAAAAATATATTTGCCGAGTTACTTTATTTAACCTCTAATTTCTATAAAACTTAAACAAAAATTTATACTAATTCTATCATTATTACTAAATTTTTTATATTAAAATTTATATTCTAATAAATTATATAAATTTATATATATATATAAATCTTATTTAAATTTTAAATAGTTATAATACACTAAAAAAGATAAAAACTTATAATCCTACTTATTAAAAAATACTATATAAATTATATTAATCTACCTCCAAGCTCATCCCTAAAGATATAAAATTTTATTATTAATAAATTATCAATTAAATATATTAATAAATAAAAATAAAATTAAATTTTTTTCTTAAAAAACTAGATATATTTAAAATCGAATAGCATTTCACTTCTATAATTTTATTTATAATATTTATTCAACAATAAAAAATATAAAATCATAGCTCTTTTAAATTCGAGAAATTTTAATAAAAAAATTTTAATTAATAAACCCTGATACACAAGGTACAAAAAATTAATTCTTCTTTTTTTCAATATATAAAATTTCTATTTCAATACTAATACTCTATAATTATAACCTTATTTATTCATAAATATTACTAAAATTAAAATTTCTTTATTCAAAATATTCTAAAATAATTTTTCTTAATAATTTCTATTTTTCAAATTATATTGTACCCAATAATCTTTTTAATGTAACTAAAATGCTTACAAAGCTTTAATTTGTCCTTTCTAGGTGCACCTTCCGGTACACCTACTATGTTACGACTTATTTCACTTTAAAGTGAAAGCGACGGGCGATATGTACATATTTTAGAGCTAAAATCATCTTATAAATTTCTATAAAATTACTTTCAAATCCACCTTCAATATTATTTTAAAAAAACATTTCCATATAAATAAATTTATTGTAACCCATCTCTTCTTATTTATAAACTACACCTTGACCTGATTTATTTTCTTTTAAAATCCTGAACATTATAATTCTATAAAAATATTCAACCTACGGCGATATGCAAATTAAAAATAAGTAAATAAAAACGTGGAATATCAATTATAGGACAGGTTCCTCTGAATAGACTAAAATACCGCCAATTTTTTTAATTTTAAAGAACATAACTACTACTAATTTAGTTTTCTTTTATTATTCTTAATAATAGGGTATCTAATCCTAGTCTTTTATAAAAATTTTTTAGTTTTAAAATCAATCTATAAAATTATAAAAATTTAAAATTTCACTTAATAAATCTTACTATAATATTCTAATATTAATAATTTACTATAACTAAACATTTATTATTGTATATTTTGTCTAACCGCAACTGCTGGCACAAAATTTGTTTATACTAAAAAAATAACTATTTCTTAATCTCTTAAATAAATAAAATTATCTACTGCGACTTAAATTTAATAATATTTTATTTAAAAATATTTTTTATTACTTCTTAAATTTACATATACAACAATTTTACATAATAAAATAAAGCTAAAAAACTTTAATTTTACCTTTTAAATTATAACATTTATATATATTATTCTAAACTACTCTCTAAATTAAATAAAAATATATTTTTTTAAAAAATAATATATTATTTTTATAAATACATAAATTTTTTCAACAAAAATTTAATTTTATAACGCACTCTATTTATTTAACTAAATGAAACTTTATATAAAATTTTTTCCAAAAAAATTATTTTTCTTAATTTATAAATTACATTAATTTTAGGGCAAAAGAAAATAAAAAAATACATAAATTTTACCTACTCCCTAAAAAAATATTAATTATTGTTTCATCTTCAAGGCTATTCAAGCCATATTTATCCAGTACTAACGAATTCCTCCCCATCCCAAAGTGCCTTTACCTCTGTAAATAATAAACCTACAAATACCCCCGTAAGTAAATAACACTTAAATCAGTAAAATCAACCACATTTAATAAAAATCTGTATAAGTTAATTTTATAAAAATCTTATAAAGAACTTTTCCCGGCAAAGAGACTCTAAAAGAAAAGTTCTTTAGGTGAATAAAGAACTTTTCCCGGCAAAGAGACTCTAAAAGAAAAGTTCTTTAGGTGAATAAAGAACTTTTCCCGGCAAAGAGACTCTATAAAGAACTTTTCCCGGCAAAGAGACTCTAAAAAAATTCTTTAGGTGAATAAAGAACTTTTCCCGGCAAAGAAATTCTAAAAAAAATTCTTTAGGTGAATAAAGAACTTTTCCCGGCAAAGAGACTAAAAAATTCTTTAGGTGAATAAAGAACTTTTCCCGGCAAAGAGACTCTAAAAAATTATTTAGGTGAATAAAGAACTTTTCCCGGCAAAGAAATTTTAAAAAAAAATTTTTGTAAAATTATGAACTTTTTAATATAAAACCCATCAAAGCTAAATATTTTAGACAAATAAATAAATTTCCCAACAAAGAGACAAAAAAATAAAATATTTTTTGTAAATACATTGTTTTTTCAATTAAAAACTTTGGAACCCCAAATTTGGGGTAAATGAAATCGCCCTCAATCAAAAAAAAAAATCACCATTTTTGGTCTCCAAAAACTCCAAAATTTCTTAACTGAAAATTTCTATGTAAAAAAATCAATTTTTCATTTTTCATCTATTTTTGCCCAAAAAATCACTCCAATATACATGTATTTACCCTACTAAGCATATAAACCTAAATTTTCAATAAAAATTTTTAGCCTTTTTATGTTTAATAGTAAAAAAAATAATTTAACATAAACATAATATAGATAAAATAACTAAACTAAATTTAGTTAAAACCCTTAATTAATGCTTATTGGATATTATATTTAATTATACAATAATTAAATATTTGTTTAATAAAAATATAAATTTTAATTTTATAAGAGATTTATATATATATTAAAAATAGTTTTTTTTTTTTTTTTATAGTATTAGAGATGGTTATATAAAAGATTTATATATATATATATAAATATATTATTTATTTAATAATAAGTAATTGTATATTTATTATAAGAAATTTATTATAAATAAAATATAATAACGATCATATTACATTAAATTCTTATATATCTATATATAATAATAATCCAGTAGAACGCTTATTTAATTTATAAAATTTTAATTAATTTAGATTCAATATTTTAATTACTATTTTAAAGAAGTTCTGAATAAACCCCCCCCTGCTTCGCAAATATTTTTTGGTGTTTTTGGAGACAAGCTAGATTTATGCTACCTGAGATATTTATTGAATTAAGTAGATATCTATATATAATGAAGATCCCTTATGAGAATGGTATCAATGCACTAGTGATATATGAAAATAGGTTTTTTATTAATTTATATTATATTATTAATTAATAAATAATAATAATTCGGCATGCTATTAAACGTTTATATAGAGACCCAAAATTTCCATTTATGTTTTTTTGAGACTTATCTCACTTTGACGGCAATTCCATTCAAAAAACCTCAAAAATTGCCCCAAATTGGCCCCAATTTTCGAAAAAAAAAATGCAGAAAAATGCAAAAATTTTGGCATTTTTAAAAAACTTTTGGTAATCCTATTTTAGTCTAATTTAAATTCCCGAAAAATTAAATTTACAACTAAATAAAATTACCTACAAAAATTTGTTAAATTTAGCATGTTATTAAAAATCATAAATCATTTAAAGAAAAAGAAAAACTTTTTCTAAAT